TGCGTGTATAAGAGCCGAAATGGGTGTAGGTCCTTCCATAGCATCAGGTAACCATATGTGAAGGGGAAATTGTGCGGATTTCGCAACTGCACCAAGGAATAAAAAAGAGGCACACAGAGTAACAAATAAAGAATTGACTCCATTATTATGAAGCAAATTATTAACTATTTCGAACAAATCTCGAAATTCGAAACTACCAGTTATCCAATAAAAACCTAAAATTCCTAATAATAAACCAAAATCCCCTATACGGTTGGTTACAAAAGCTTTTTGACAAGCACTTGCTGCAATGGGTCGCGTGAACCAAAAACCTATTAATAAATACGAACACATTCCCACAAGTTCCCAAAAAATATAAATTTGTATTAAATTGGAACTAGTAACTAATCCCAACATAGAAATATTAAAAAAACTCATATAAGCAAAAAATCTCAAATATCCCTGATCGTGAGACATATAATTGTCACTATAAATAAAAACCATGATTCCAACAGTAGTAATCAATATTGACATAATAGAAGTAAGTGAATCGATCAAGTGTCCGAATTCTAAAGAAAAATCATTATTGATGGTCCAAGACCATAGATATTGATAGATAAAACTTCCATTTATTTGCTGAATAGCCAAATTGGCCGAAAACACCATAGCTACACTTAACATCAAAACACTCGGAAAAGCCCACATACGACGAATATTTTTTGTTGCTGTGGGAATAAGCAGAAGTCCAAATCCCATTGACATAGTAACTGGAAATGGAAGAAAGGGTATTATCCATGCATATTGATATATATGTTCCATAAAAAACAAATTTTCATTTTTTTCTTATAATTATTTCCGATTCACCAATTTTTATCTCTTTCGAAAAGAACAATAATAAATCAACAAAAAATATATATATGAAAACCTTTAAATAGTTTTATTTTTCATTATTCTGAACTATCTTTTTATCAAATATGGGAAATATGAAAAAAGTGACAGTTGGTTAGTCAAAAGGAATGACTAGGTAAAATTGATTACTTAGTTATTAACTTTAAGTATCTAAAAAAGTATCTAAAGAAAGATATCTATTAAGACAGAGAATATGTATGTGATTTTAAATTATTCTACAACTACATTCTACTCTGTCGATTTGTAACTATATCGTATAATAAGAAAAAACTAAGGAAAAACAGTTACACCAAAAGAGTACTTGACTCAAATATGGATCATAGTATGCATCAATAAATCGACTAAAAGAAAAAAGACTTAGTTATTTTATTCTAATTAATTTGTAGGAATTACCTAACTCAATGCGGAACTGATTGATTAGATTCTAATCCAACGGGGAAACTGATCTTTATCATAAATCTTAGAATACTCCTCTTATAGAACTGAAAAAAAAATAACTAAAAAGAAAAGTCTCTCTTGTCGGGTAATGGAATGTTTTGTTTAACGGATTAGTTACTAGTTGAAATTAGAACTCAAATAAACACGTCACTCTGAACTTAATGAATTAATAGTAATCAAAATTCCTTTTAAATTTATGTCCCCGCTTATTATTATATATTCTATTTTTTTTTCCTAGTCTATTATATATGTGATATACACGTATATATATATTTATATATACATATATATATAATATAAAAAAATATATAAAAGAAAAAAATTGATTTGTACCATAAAATAGTATGTAAAAATTATTGACATAATTAAGTAGAAAAAAAAACGAAAAAGAACGATCTATTTTGATTTGAGAAATATATGTCTTTCACATACAACGATAAAAATGAGTAACTCTTTTTGAATGGCAGTTCCAAAAAAACGTACTTCTATATCAAAAAAACGTATTCGTAGAAATATTTGGAAGAAAAGGGGATATTTTGCTGCAGTAAAAGCTTTTTCTTTAGCTAAATCGATTTCCACTGGGAATTCAAAAAGTTTTTTTGTGCGACAAACAAGTAAAAAAATTTTGGAGTAATCTAAAATTTCACGGCTCGAACAACTTCCCATTTTAGAAGATGGAAAATTTCCATTAACTAATGTATTGAACTTTATTGAATTCCTTATATAGTAGTTAGAATTAGTTGCTGTGGTATGTAGAATAATAATTTTTCCGTCTACTCTGGGTTCTAAATATAATATTCTTTTTTTTTCATTCTCGTTTTTATTATAGTCGATTTCATTTGTGATATGGTTTTCCCTATTACTGTACTTTTCTTTTCACAATAGATTTCTATTGTGAAAAGAAAAGTACAGTAAATTGCGATAGGTATGGAAACTTTTTTGTTTTATTATATGCCTAATTCAAAATAAAAGGGCAATTCATTGGGTTGATCATAAATTCGAAATATTATGTACACAATAAAGAGTATTAAAAGAGTATTATACATTATATTAACTAATATAGTTATATATTAATTAAGATTCATTAATTCTTAAATATGAATTCTTAATAAATTCTCATATAGTTTATGATTCCATTCGTTTTTCATTTAATTTATCCGATTTCATGGGTTTAAAATGAATAAAAAAAAATGGAAAAAGGGGAAACTCTGGAGTTTATACCTCGATTTAGAACAAAACTTTGAAATTCCAACTGTTCCGGGAATACTTAGTATATAGTACATAAAAATAGATTGTTAAAACAGAACCTACGAAGATACTAACTAAAGCTTATTAAAGCTTATTGAGGATTCAAATATGAATTTCAAGCAGCCTTTATTCAATTCATCAATTCTAATGTTTCTTAAACCATATGGAATCCTTTAATCTCGACGATTCAACATGGATTGACTATTATTATTTCAAGTAAGCCGCCATGGTGAAATCGGTAGACACGCTGCTCTTAGGAAGCAGTGCTAGAGCATCTCGGTTCGAGTCCGAGTGGCGGCATACTATAAAAAAAGAAACACAACGAATCCTATAATGTATTTAATTCCTGATTTCAATTCTGTAATGGGAACCCCATTTATGTTTATGATATTTGTGACTTTAGAACATATATTAACTCATCTCTCTTTTTCGATTATTTCAATTGTGATTACGATTCATTTGATGAACTTATTAGTTTACGAAATCCTAGGATTACGCGATTCGCCGGAAAAAGGGATGATAGCGACTTTTTTCTTTATAACAGGATTATTAGTTACTCGTTGGATTTCTTCGAAACATTTTCCTTTAAGTAATTTATACGAGTCATTAATCTTTCTTTCATGGAGTTTTTCCATTATTCATATAATTCCCAAGATGCGGAATCATAAAAATGATTTAAGTGCAATAACCATACCAAGTGCCATTTTTACCCAAGGGTTCGCCACATCGGGTCTTTCAACTGAAATGCACCAATCGACAATATTAGTACCCGCTCTACAATCTCAGTGGTTAATGATGCACGTAAGTATGATGTTATTGAGCTATGCATCTCTTTTATGCGGATCATTATTATCGGTTGCTTTTCTAGTTATTACATTTCGAAAAAACATCGATATTTTTTGTAAAAGCAATAATTTCTTAATTAAGTCATTTTTCTTTGGAGAGATCCACTACTTGAATGAAAAAAGAAATGTTTTTAAAGACGCCTCTTTTCTTTCATTTCGAAATTATTACAAATATCAATTAACTCAGCGTTTGGATTATTGGAGTTATCGTGTCATTAGTTTAGGATTTATCTTTTTAACTATAGGTATTCTTTCTGGAGCAGTATGGGCTAATGAGGCATGGGGATCCTATTGGAATTGGGACCCCAAGGAAACTTGGGCATTTATTACTTGGACCATATTCGCGATTTATTCACATACTAGAACAAATCAAAGTTTTCAAGGTACGAATTCGGCACTTGTAGCTTCTATAGGATTTTTTATAATTTGGATATGTTATTTCGGAATCAATCTATTAGGAATAGGTCTACATAGTTATGGTTCATTCACATTACAATCTAATTAAATAAACTCCACGAGGAACACATAAGAACATCATCCCATATATAACGAAAGTTCGTGCGGGTTTTTGAGAACCCTTTATTCAAAGGGTTCTCAAAAACTCGAGATACATCTCATTACAATCCTAACTAATTTTTTTGCATTATACAGCGAACTCAAAATGAAAGAATTATATATAAGACTTTGCTTTCTATCTCATTAATGAAAACTATCTATGAAAATAATTAGATAGGATAGCTTGTACCTTGTCAACTGATAGCGAGAGAACGAAATCAGGATAAATACCAATCCCTATTACAGGTAGAAAGATACAGATCGAAACAAATAGTTCTCGCGGTCCAGAATCCATAAAATTAGAGTTTTGGACGTTGAATAGTTTATACCCATAGAACATCTGACGTGACATAGATAATAAATAAATGGGAGTTAATATCATTCCAATTGCCATTATAAATGTAATTAGCATTTTGGGCATTAAAAGATATTTTGGACTGGTAATTATTCCAAAAAAGACTGCTGATTCCGCAACAAAACCACTAATCCCCGGCAATGCAAGAGAGGCCATCGAGAAACTACTAAACATGGTAAATATTTTCGGCATTGGAATAGATATCCCACCCATTTCGTCGAGATAAATAAGACGTATTCTATCACAACTCGTTCCCACTAAGAAAAAAAGTGCAGCACCAATAAATCCATGAGAGAGTATTTGTAAAATGGCCCCGTTGAGTCCCATGTCGGTTATAGAACCAATTCCTATAATTGTAAAACCCATGTGAGATACAGAAGAATAGGCTATTCTCTTTTTTAAATTGCGTTGACCAAGAGAGGTTGAAGCTGCATAGATTATTTGGATTGTCCCTACTATCACCAACCAGGGAGAAAATATAGAATGAGCATGCGGTAATAATTCCATATTGATCCGAATTAATCCGTAGGCTCCCATTTTTAATAAGATTCCAGCTAGAAGCATACATGTACTGTAATGCGCTTCTCCATGAGTATCGGGTAACCATGTATGTAGGGGTATAATCGGCAATTTGACAGCATAAGCAATAAGGAAGCCAAAATAGAATATTATTTCCAATGTCACAGGATATGATTGATTGGCTAATCTTTCAAAATCCAATGTCGGCCCATTGGAACCGTATAAACCCATACCCAGAACTCCTATTAATAGAAAAATGGAACCCCCCGCAGTGTACAAAATAAACTTTGTAGCTGAGTACAAACGTTTTTTTCCTCCCCACATGGATAAAAGTAAGTAAACAGGAATTAATTCTAACTCCCACATGATGAAAAAAAGTAAAAGGTCTCGAGAAGAAAACGATCCTATTTGACCACTGTACATTGCTAACATCAGGAAATAGAAAAATTGCGAATTTCGAGTAACCGGCCAAGCTGCTAAAGTAGCTAAAGTAGTGATAAATCCTGTCAGTAAAATAGGCCCTATGGAAAGCCCATCGATTCCCAGTTTCCAGTGAAAATCAAAAATATCTATCCATTTTGAATCTTCCCCCAATTGAACTAACGTATCGTCCAATTGGAAATGATAACAGAATACATAGGTTGTTAGAAGGAGTTCAAGTAAGCATATACATATAGTATACCACCTAAATACCTTATTTCCCCTATGAGGAAAAAAGAAAATTGAAGAACCCGCGAATATCGGCAAAACAACAAGTATTGTTAACCAAGGGAAATAACTCGTGATAAAGACAAGATACGGATTGATTGACCAAAAAGCCCCTTGCTCGAGAAAATATATTTTCTCGAGCAAGGGGCTTTTGTCGGTAAAAAGGAATCAAATGATTCAAGTGGAGTTTTTTATAACGTATCAATAAGATAGACCCATGCTGCGAGTTGTTTCATGCCATAAATAAACACGGACACTCAAAAAATCTGTTGGGCAAGCGGATTCACATCTCTTACAACCTACACAGTCCTCGGTTCTTGGGGCGGAAGCAATTTGCTTAGCTTTACATCCATCCCAAGGTATCATTTCCAATACATCTGTGGGGCAAGCTCGTACACATTGAGTACACCCTATACATGTATCATAAATTTTTACTGAATGCGACATTGGATCTATAAATTCCAGTTTTGAACATAAAAAATTTTCGATCTGGTAAAATAAGTAGACTTGTCTATTTATATTGTGGACACCAGACGAATCAATGGTTTATCAAAATCTTAAGAATCAATAGATTTTTAAATCTGTTCATGAGAAAGGACCAGGGGGCTTTGATTTTCGTTTCAATAACATGCTAATACGAGTCACACATATTAATTCAAATTGTCCAACAAATGGTCAATTTTCTTACTATAAATTACTATAAATAAACAAATAAACTATATTATATCTATCCATATATAAATAATAAATAGATATATATTATCCATTTAATAGATATGCTAATTTTGACTAATTATTCAATAAATTCGATTGATTAATACGAATTGATTTTCTGTTACGATGGATCGACGAAACAATAGCTAGCCCAATAGCTGCTTCAGCGGCCGCAATAGCTATAATAAAGATGGAAAAAATATCTCCTTTTAATTGTCGACTATCAAATACATCAGAAAATGTTACGAGATTTATATTAACCGAATTTAGTATAAGCTCAAGACACATAAGTGCCCTAACCACGGTTCGACTTGTGATCAGTCCATAGATACCGATAGAGAATAAATAGACACTCAAAAAAAGTACATGCTCGAACATCATTGACTAATTCCTCATCAATCTAGATTCATTTCAACATGAACAACAAGTCAATCGATTCGATTGACTAGAATAGAGCAATTACAGAAAAAAGAGGGTATTGGCATTAGATTTAACTAAAATAAAACCCTTAACCTTTTTCATTTTAGAATATATAATTCTAAGAATTTTGTGAATTCTGAATCCTAAGTATTTATTATTGACGGGCCATAGTAATTGCACCTATCAAAGAAACTAAGAGAATTATAGAAATAAATTCAAACGGAAGATAAAAATCTGTTGATAAATGAATTCCAATTTGTTGAACGTTACTTACAAGGTCCTGTTCGATAATCTGGTTTGATTTTGTAGTCCAAATAATTCCGTACCAGGACGTATCCGAGATAGTAAGAATTAGTGAAAAAAAAATACTTGTACAAACCAGTAAAGTAACCCCATCCCCAACGGTCCAAAGATAGGAATTATTGGAATATTCTGAACCATTCATGAACATAACAGCAAATATAATTAAGACATTTATGGCTCCCACATAAATAAGGAGCTGTGCGGCAGCTACAAAATAGGAGTTCAATAGAATATAGAATAAAGATATACAAACAAGAACCAATCCTAATGAAAAGGCAGAATAAATTGGATTGGTAAGTAATACTACCCCCAGACCTCCTAATATAAGAAATGATCCTAGAAATACTACAAGTATATCATGTATTGGTCCAGGTAAATCCATTATGTATAAAATAAGAGATAAATAAGTCGAGATATTTCATGACCTTACTAAATGGTCCAGGAAAGAGAAAGGGCTTTGCCTTTTTTTTATCTGAAAGAAAAAAGAAAAAACTAGTTCGAATTTTATATTTCGAAAAAATAACGAAAAGTAGAATCTATTCTGAAGTTTAAATCTAAAGAATAATTCTCAACAAACAATCAATAGTTATGTAGTTTCTGACCAACCAAAAGAAAAGAAGCCGGGATCCTCTATATCCAAAGAAAATCTTAGTAATCGGTAATCGTTCTTGAATCAAGGGGTTTATCTTTGTCTATTTTGATTTGAGTTGAATTCATAACTGTTTGAATTGAGCAATCCCCAATTACTGACATTGGTAAACGACCTAAAGCAATTTGATTATAATTCAATTCGTGACGATCATAAGTGGAAAGTTCATATTCTTCAGTCATTGATAAACAGTTTGTTGGACAATACTCGACACAGTTACCACAAAATATACAAACCCCAAAATCAATACTGTAATTAAGCAATTGTTTCTTTTTAATATTCCTTTCAAATCTCCAATCAACAACAGGTAAATCTATGGGACATACACGAACACATACTTCACAAGCAATACATTTATCAAATTCAAAATGGATTCGGCCGCGGAAACGCTCTGATGTGATCGATTTTTCATAAGGATACTGAATAGTGACAGGTAAACGATTTGTATGGGATAAGGTAATTATGAAACTTTGACCGATGTATCTTGCGGCTCGTATTGTTTGTTGACCATAATTTATGAAACCGGTCACCATAGGGAACATATTGTGGATATCCATGACTAAATTGATGTTTCTTTCTCTTGTTTGAGATAGTTGTTATAAATCTAGAATATCGTTATCTTATTCTGTTATTTAGAGAGAAACAAGTTGAGAAGAAGTTGTCAATAATAGATTACCTAATGAAATAGGTAAAAGAAATTTCCATCCAAGATTTAATAGCTGATCCATTCTCATCCTAGGTAAAGTCCATCTTGTTGTGATAGAAATGAAGAGAAAAAAAAAAGCTTTAGCTAATGTAATAAAGATACCAATTGTCATTCCAAAGACTCCAGCAATTTGATTTATTCCGAAAAGTTCAGGAATAGATATATATGGAATAGATAAATTCCACCCACCCAAGTAAAGCACTGTTGTAAATAATGAAGAAACTAATAAATTTAGGTAAGAGGCGAGGTAAAATAAACCGTATTTGATACCCGAATATTCTGTTTGATAACCTGCTACTAATTCCTCTTCCGCTTCTGGTAAATCAAAGGGCAATCTTTCACATTCTGCTAGAGAAGAAATAATAAAAACTATAAATCCTATAGGCTGACGCCAAAGATTCCACCCCCCAAAACCATATTTTGACTGTGCCTCAACTATATCAACTGTACTTGAACTGTTAGATAATCATAGTCGATAATAACATGACTGCTGGAATCGCTATTCCAAAACCGTACATGAGACCTCAGCTTCATACGGCTCCTCTATGGCCGCAAATAAATGCAAGTAAGGACTTGTTCGGTATTATCACCATCTTTGGATGATAAACGGAATAAAGATACATCAGAAAGTCCCAAATTAGACCAATGGAATTCCGTCTGCTAGAGTAAAAAGGGGCGCTTCTGAATTTATCTCATCCATTATTATTTCAATTTCTCTTTGTTTGATAATAACTTAATCCTTTAATAAAATACTCGTTATACCAATAAATATAAAGAACAAATTAGGCATTAGTTCAAAATTCGTGATAAGAATTCTGTATGTATAGATATGGATGACAAAAAAATAATAAATAAAAATATTTTCTTATTTTCATCCATTTTTTATCATTTCCTTTTTTCCTGGTCTTCTTTCTCAGAGGAAGGTACTCTAAAAAAAGAAAGAAATAAAAGATTAATTCGTTTTTGATAGTCATTTCTTTAATCAGTGAATAGTAGCATACTCTAGATCGGAATCGCGGGGAAGTACTGCTTCATCATTTCTACTAACTTAGAGCCCTCATTATGATTCGTTTTATCAAAAAATTTATGCAAAAATACCTTTTTTTGATACCTTACATTATCTCCATTACTAATCTTTTGTGTACCTTGGTGTTTCTAACTGTTCACTGATTTTTGATTGATCCCCGGTATGGCAAGACATACAAGACAGTAGTCGAAACCCCATACAGTCGATCTTTTGTACCCGCTTCAAGACATGATGACTAATCAAAGAATATCAATCTTGGGGTAAATAGTTTATACTATTTATGTTTACTTCAACTTTATTCTTGTACATAGGGAATGAGATTTTATCTTCTTACTGCAAATTTGGAAGCAGTTTTATTTTACTCAGATGACTATCTGGTTTAATTTATCGAACCTAATAATGAATAAAAAAATGCAAATATTCATTCAATATATTCAACTCCCTTATTTTATTTATAGAAAGGGGGGAAAGGTTCATGTTCCAACGAATCACACGTAGAGATATTGATAACACACATAGAGTTAATGGTATTTCATAACTAATAGATTGAGCAGCAGCTCGCAGACCACCCGAAAAGGAATATTTATTATTCGACCCATATCCTGACATAAGAAGTCCAATAGGAGCAATACTTGAAATGGCGATCCATAAAGAAACACCTATACTGAGATCGGCTAAAACAAGTCGATATCCAAAAGGAATTACTAAATAACTTAGTAAAATTGATATGACCGCTATAGACGGTCCGACACTAAACAAACGGATATCTCCTCTAGATGGGAGAAGGTCCTCCTTAAAAAGTAGTTTGGTCCCATCTGCTAGAGCTTGAAGAATTCCCAATGGTCCGGCATATTCCGGACCAATACGTTGTTGTATTGCTGCGGATATTTCTCTTTCTAACCAAACAATTACCAGTACCCCCATTGTGACTCCCAATATAAGGGTTAAAATGGGGACAAGGATCCATATTAGTCCATAGACTTCTTTTAACGATTCCGATCTAGAAAAAGAATTGATAGCTTGTACTTCTATCGTATCAATTATCATTTCAACGATCAACTTCTCCCATAATAATATCTATACTACCTAGTATCGTCATGATATCAGCCAATTTCATTCTTTTAACTAGTTGAGGAAGAATTTGCAAATTTATGAAACCTGGTGGACGAATTTTCCATCTCCAGGGAAACACACTACTATCTCCTATCAAATAAATTCCTAATTCTCCTTTTGGTGCTTCTACTCTCACATAAAGTTCTTGTTTTGATAATTCAAAATTGGGAGAAAGTTTTTTGGTAATAAATCTATATTCAAAATTATTCCATTGGGAATTTTTTTCTCTATTAAAGCGTCTGACTTCTAAATTCTCATAGGGTCCCCCAGGAATTCCTTCTAGAGCCTGTTGAATAATTTTTACGGATTCCCCCATTTCGCCGATTCGTACTAAATAACGAGCTAGCGAATCTCCTTCTTTTTGCCATTGAACCTTCCAATCGAACTTATTGTAACACTCATAAGGATCAACTTTACGAAGATCCCATTGGATTCCAGAAGCTCGTAACATTGGTCCTGATAAACCCCAATTTATTGCTTCCTCTCCATCAATAATGCCTACTCCTTCCACTCGTTCCAAAAAAATAGGATTCCGTGTAATAAGTTTTTGATATTCAACAATTCCTGTTAAAGAATAATCGCAGAAATCCAAACATTTATCTATCCATCCATAAGGTAGATCGGCAGCTACTCCCCCGATACGGAAATAATTATGCATCATTCGCATACCTGTGGCGGCTTCGAATAGATCATATAGCAATTCCCTCTCTCTGAAAATATAGAAAAAGGGAGTTTGCGCACCGATATCCGCCATAAAAGGTCCTAGCCATAATAAATGAGAAGCTATACGACTAAGTTCCAGCATAATTACTCTAATATAACTAGCTCTTTTAGGTACTTGAACACTTTCCAATCGTTCTGGTGCATTTACCGTTATTGCTTCTGTGAACATAGTGGCTAAATAATCCCACCGTGTTACATAAGGCAAATATTGTATAATTGTTCGATTTTCCGCTATTTTTTCCATTCCTCTGTGTAAATAGCCCAATATGGGTTCACAGTCAATAACATCTTCACCATCGAGAGTAAGGATCAGTCGAAGAACTCCGTGCATGGATGGGTGGTGAGGACCCATATTAACTATCATGAAATCTTTTCTTGTAGCCGGTACAGTCATATCTTTTCTTCCTTAATTTGTTATTCCATTCCATGAATTTCTCAAAACGAGGTTCATCAAAATGAAAAATCTAATAACTAATAAAAAAAATTCAAACCAATCTTAAAATTTAAAATTTTCATTAACGAGTTTTTGACTCCCGGATATTTAACTGATCAATTAATTTCTTATAGCGTACCTTATTTTTCTTTGACAAATAATTCAGCAGCCGTTGACGTTTTCCCAGAATTATTCGTAGACCTCTTTGTGATAAAAAATCTTTTTTATGTAATTTCAAATGTAAAGTGAGTCTCCGTATCTTATTGCTAAACCCTAAAACTTGAAATTCAACAGACCCACAGTTTTCTTCTTTTTCTTCTTGTGGAATAACCAATATGAATGCATTTTTGATCATAAAAAACCAATTTTTCTATTTTTTTTTTCTTTTCCGTGGATTTTCTCGATCAGGAAAAATAATAATTATACTAGTCATTTTAATCTAGTACACACAAAAATTTGTATTTATTCATATACACTACTTTGCTTTCATTTATTTTATATATTTTATATTATATAATATATTTATATATATTTATAAAATCAAATTTTCTTTCTTTTTTTTAGTTATGTTATCCAAATCAAATTTTTCATTTGATTTGGATAGAAAGAGATAATACATTTATACATTCCTAAAAGAAAATTCTTTTTTTTTGTTTTTTAGGGGAAAAGGGATTCTGTCGATTTCTTCCGAAATCCATTGATATTTAATCAAATCGGTGTCATGATATGTTTAATATGCATATATTTTTCTTTTGACTTTCTATGTCATGTGATACATAGAAAATGTACTTACTATTAACTTATTCTGTTCTGAATTAACTAATTCAGAATCGTGGATACATATGTATCCTTGACATACTAAAACGACTGCCATTATCGGTATCAAACCAATACCGATTCATACAAGCTAAATCTTCTAATCGATAATTGGGCCAAAGAAACAATTTGAATTTGATTAATTTATTTGCATCCATATTAAAATGCTTGTCCTTATTCAAAAATTGTCCACAGTTTCTTATGTTATTTTGATTGCAAAATTTTTGATTTTTATACACAACATTCCAATTCTGGGAATTGAAACAAATTAGAATTCTCCACTCTCTACGACGTCTGGGGGATAGAATATTTTCAGGAACAAGGAAATCATAATGATTTTTTTTTCCATTCACAAGTATATCGTTGTGTCGTCCACGGGTTCCATCAAAATGATTTTTATCAACATATCCCTCTTTTATGCATTTTTCATTAGTTTTGTGCTTACTCTTATCAACCAATAAAATACCTATAGTTTGATATGTAATAAATTTTCTCATAAATTTTACTTTCTTTGATAGACGAATTGGTTCAATAATAAACATTCCTTTGTTTACCAATTCTTGCAAGGTGAGCCTTTGTGGAATCAACATTAGATCCAGATGCATCTCTCCTCTTTCAATTGAGTATATAGCAATTTCCTTTGGATCCATCAGTCTAAGTAGGAAACAATATAACTTGATATTATTCATTATTCTTTGATTCAAAGGGTCAACCCATCTTAATTGAAAAATGAAATTATTTTTCAGGAAGAAACCCAGTTCCTCTTCTACCTTGTTCTTGTTCTTGAATTGTTTTTTCTTTTTACTCTTTTTAATGTCTGATGTCGGGTAATCTTCTTCAATATTTTTCTTTTTATTTTGTTTTCGTAGATCTGATACAAGATCCCCTTGGTCCTGTTTTTCGTTTTTTTTTTTGTTAGAATTTTCTAATTCAATATATTCTTTTTTATTTTTATCAGTTTTATCAGATAGTAAAGGAAGATTTTTTTTATTTATGCTGATCTTGTCATTTTTACTAATATTTTCATTTCCATAAAAATGAAAAATAAGTAATTTGATTGGTATGATCCACGGTTTCATCTTATAGACATCAAAAAGTAGCACAAATTCTGGGAAAAACGAGGGGCTTAGCTTTGATTTTGATATTGTACGATATAACCCTTTTTGATTCATACCCATCCAATCAAAAATGTGCTTTTTTTGATTGGATGAATCAACTTCGTGATGAATTGTAAAAGACAAAGTTTCTTTTTTTTCAAATATGTTATAATTATTATTCGTTTTGGTTGTAACATTTTTTTTAATCTTGGTATCGATATGTGTATTGGCCCAGGCCTTAATGTCAATATTATTTCTAAGACAACTTCCACAATCAAAATATTTTCTATCCGCATTTTTATGCGTACCAATAATATATCTTTTTTCTATATAATCATCAATGGCTAAACTTATTAATCCATAAAATGATTCGGGTTTAGGCATATTTAAATTAGATGTAATTTTGTGGTCCTCATTTATTTGTAATGTTGATCCAGAAATATCTGAGTCCCTACTATCCCCATTATTTATATAATCATATGATAAAAGATCATATCCGTAGTGTTTTTTCCATTTTTCTTTTTGACTCATCAATGAATTTACTGTATAGGAATTTTTTTTTACATAAGAATTTAATTGGGTTTTTTCTTTTTTATATAAATCCAATTTCATTGAGTATTTTTTTTGAAGCGTACGACGTCGGTTGATCCTATTTCGCCATTTTTCCGGGACTAACGGGGACCACTTGGTATGAGAGAAATTGTATTGAAAATGCGCCCCTAACCAATTTTTCCATTTATTCTCCTTAGTCTTAATTTTCTTATGCCTTAGTTTGGAATCCAATATTCCCTGGATCATACAATAATCTTTGATTCTATCCCTAAGAAAAGGATAGGTGTCGTGATACTGAAACACAGATTTTAAGTGATACTTGTTAAGTAATTTTGTTTGTGATAATTTGTAAAATACATATGCTTGAGACAACGAAGATAAGTCACAATAAATACTTTTATCATTATGACTAATATTTTTATTATAAAAAAACTTTTTGATAGTCGAAATAAAGTTGATTGTATTTTGATTTTTTTTCTCAATTCTTTCCTGATTTGTTTCATCATTAGAAATGGATTGATTGATCATTTTTCTTAATTCAAATAAAACTTGGGCATTAATCTTGGGAATCTTAATGGTATATAGTAAGATACCTATGTATACTTTTTCAATGAAGGATTTCATAAAATAATGTGATTTACGTATTAATCGTATATTTTGTCTTTTAAATATTTGCCAAACAGCCTTCTGCGATTCCGATCTATTATCACAAGTTAGAATTTTTCTTTTTTTGTCTTTTGTGATTTCTTCAATTTGAGTCCTAATTGTGATTGTCTTATTAGCAAGATCCATCATTTTTGTTTCTATGAATGAATAATTTTCTAAATTCGTAAATCGAATTTGAATGGTCGATTCGTGGATGATCTTATCATTCATTTTTGAATCTTTTATGTTTTCATTTAATTCATATCTCCTCCCCCGGTTAAATAAAAAAATGGAGTTTATTACATTTTCAAATTCCTTCATTATTAGGTTTATAACTAGTTTCATGACCCATATTGTTTTTTCTTTTGAAACTTTTAGAAACCATTTTATTATTTCTTTGAAAACTCTTAGAACTCCAAACAATTGCATTTTTACTTCTCTTTTTTTTTTTTCAATTTCTTTAGAAATAGGTTCAAAAAAAGGGGGTCGTTTTCGGGCAGAACCAAAGGGTAGGTCTGCCTCCTTTCCCAAAACTGTTAAAAAACAAAAATCGTCCTTTTGTGTTTTTTTCCGCATTTTATCTCTATGATGAGAGTATACCTTAGCTCCTTGCCAAGGTTTCAGACAGAAGGGAAATAGAATCTTTATCTGAATACCGTCTGTTAACCAATTTTGGGGAAATTCCGTTTCTGATAATTGAACACCATTATAGGTGCAAAAAATATGTACTTCTCTATTCCATTCCTTCAAATCTTCGTACCACTCGGGGAATTGGAATAATAGCATGCGGCCTACATTTTTAGCTATTATCAATGAAGGTAATATAATATATTTTCTGAGAAAGGATTGGGTTACTAACATTGAACCTCTGATTATTTGAGTAAATATAAAAGTATCCCAGGTTTCGGATATTGCTATTCGTTTATTTTTTTCTTCTTTCTCTTTGTTTGTTTTTTCCCCTTTTTTTGTATTTTTCTCTTCAAAATCAGCAATTTGAAATTCTGGATTTTCCCCTACCCAATTCCTAAAAATGCGATTCATCATATTAGAGAAAAAAAAAGAAGAAAGAAAAACCGTTTTGTCTATTCGATCCAAAAAAAGTGGAGAATGCGCATTTGCTTGAAACATTTCCCAAATAACTATTTTACGTCTTTGCGCACGCATGGATCCTTTAATTAGACCACGATGAAAGTCTGATTGGTGTGAGTAACGTATCAAAGCTTCTTCTTCTTCTTCTTCACTAGTACTAGTATCATTAGTATTAGTGCTAGGATTATCACTCTGATCATCAGTATAAATTACCACTCGTTTGCCTTTTCTTGAACGAATGTCCGTTTTTCCCATCGATCCCTCTTCATTTTCTTCTTCCTCTTCTTCTTCTTCTTCTTCTTCCGAAACATCAATCAATTTGTATGACCATCGAGAAACATTTTTACTGATTTCTTCCATTTCAATGGATTTTTCTTTTAGTGTTGTTTGATCGTTTGGATCAGTTGTAATTTCATCGAATCCAAATTGCAAAGATTTTTCTTTCTTTTCTGAATCAATTTCTTGTTCGTATTCAAAAGATAATTCATCAATTGAGGTTAAGTAATTATCAATAAAAAAATTAGAATTCAAAAAGGATTCCCCGCGAAATAGATTCTTTTGATGTTCAAGTTCTCGAGAATGCTCAGGAAATAGATCATGAATCTTATTTATCCAGAACATTTCTATGGAATCAAATGTTTCTGTCGAAGTGATGAAATCATGAATGATTTCACGTAAATCGAATTTTTTTATTGTTCCTCGATATGGTCCATTCAAAAAAGGATCATACATTTTTGGTAAGTATTCTTGTTCATTCTCATCATCGCATAATCTGGTCCTTTTTTCTACCATATCTAGAAAAACCTTTTCTTTTTCTACAATTTGGATTCGACTGATCAATTCGTTGTTCAAGTTGTACTTTTTTTGTTCATTGGCAAAAACCCAATAGTTATAGAGATTCCCGTGATATAGTTTTTCTTTCGTGTACAAAGAAATTTTCCGTTCTATCATTTCTGAAAAAGTTGATAAACTGGGGGGATATGTAAAAGATATTATTTGTTTTCCATCACTTGGACATGTATAAAAAAAATATTGTGACATTTCATTTCGTACAGCATTTTCTAATTGATCATTTTTTATATATCGAAATGGGCGATTCCATCGTTTATCATCGAAAAGAAAAGTAACAAGGGGCTCTTCCATTTTCTTTAAAGAAATTTCCCTTTTTTCTTCTTTAAGTTTTCCCAATTCCCAATTATCTTGATACCCATCAAGATAAGAATCTTCGTAAACTGGGCTATCTTTTTTAGTCTTTTTCGTTTCGTAAGTTGTTTCTACATCGCTTTCTTCCTTTCTTTCTCCCCCTTCTTCCTTTTCTTTCAGTTTCTTAGTGAAAATAGGCGACGGCATTCTGCCTAAATAGTAGACACAGGTGATAAATAAGAGAATACTAAAGATTCGAGCCATAGAATTTCTCAATTCTGACACAAGGTACTTATTAGAATGATTTTGCCGTATCCAGAATAATACCAATCCAACCCATTTCATGAATAAAATGTGACCAATTAACCAACCAACAAAACTACTTGTTACAAATAACATCTTGTTGTTGCATCGAAACATATAAATGTTGACTAATCTGGCTAAGGTTGAACTTGGTAAAATGAAATGGTTGAATAATTGAAAAATGAGATTATTCAGGAATACACATTGAATG